AAGGATCGTCAACAAGGACGTTCTAGTGCGTTGTAGATTCTTATCCAAGACTTGTATCATTTGATGATGCCATGTGAATCGCTAGAAACATGTGAAGTGTATGGCTAACCCAATAACGAAAGTTTCGTAAGGGGACTAGAGCAGGCTACCATGAGACAAAAGATCTTCTTTCTAAAGAGATTCGATTCGTAACTATTATATGTCCAGGGTCCAATATGGAAATCATTTCAGAGGTTTTCCCTTACTTTGTCCGTGTCAACAAACAATTCGAAATACCTCGGCTTTTTTAGAACAGGTCCGAGTCAAATAGCAATGATTCGAAGCACTTCTTTTTACATTAAACTATGTATTTCGGAAACCTAAGGACTCGATCGTATGGATATGTAAAATACAGGATTTCCAATCCTAACAGGAAAAGGAGGGAAACGGATACTCAATCTCAAGTGAGTAAACAGAATTCCATACTCGATCTCATAGATACATATAGAATTCTGTGGAAAGCCGTATTCGACGAAAGTCGTATGTACGGCTTGGAGGGAGATCTTTCCTATCTTTCAAGATCCACCCTACAATATGGGGTCAAAAAGCAAAAAAAAAAAAAAAATTGATTCGTTTTTAGTCCTTATAAAAAGAATACGGATTCTTGAACATCTTTCACCCTCATGTCACGTCGAGGTCCTGCAAAAAAAAAAACTGCGAAATTCGATCCATTTTGTCGTAGTCGAGTCGTTAACATGTTGGTTAACCGTATGATGAAACACGGAAAAAAATCATTGGCTTATCAAATTTTCTATCGAGCCGGGATAGATATTAGACAACAGACAAAACAAAATCCAGTATATGTTTTACGTCAAGCAATAAGTAGAGTAATTCCCGGCGTAGGAGTAAAAACAAGAAAACGAAAAAGGGGAAAGACTGCAAAAGTCTATAGAGTCCCTATTAAATTGAAATTCTCACAAGCAATATTACTTGCCATTCGTTGGTTAATAGGAGGATCCCGAAAGCGTTCGGGTACAAGTATGATTTCACAATTAAGTTCCGAATTAATAGATGCTTCTTTAAAAAAGCGTTGCAATTCCATACGCAAAAAGGAGGAGACTCTTAAAATGGCAGAGTCAAGTAGAACTTATGCACATTCTCGAAAGAAAAAAAAGATAAAAAAGAAATCATGATCAGCTAAGCCCTCTCGCTCGGGGCTTTGCTTAAGAATAGGAATATTATGGAAATAAGATGGAATCCGGTTTGATCCTGTTTATTCATGGGTATATCCCATTGCAAATTCGAAATAATGCGGTTACTAATTCATGCTTTAGCATACTCCACAAAAATGGAGTAATCCGCTGCCAAAAAAAAAATTGATTCGTTTTTAGCCCTTATAAAAAAAGTATTATGGAGGAGAAACCTTATGTGCAACAAAAAGAGTTTAAAAAAGATTTTCCTTTTGAAAAAAAGGAAAATTCTTATTTTCGTAGTCAAGTTTTTCAAAAGAAGATTTATTACAAAATAATTGCAAAAGAGCTTCTTTTATCAAATTCTGTTCTATAATAATGGATATTCTTAATAAGGAAGAAGGCTTTTTGGCTATGCTACTAAGAATTATTACTTAATTAAAGAATAAATGTATAACTTTGTATTTAGGTATTTATTTTGATTTAGGTATTTATTTGATTTTATTGGTATTGCAAACATTTTTTCTCAATATTCGAAACCCTCATAACTTACTTATTTCAGTCTATTCTTTTCGACTATTATTTCGTGTAGCTTACGCTAGACTAATGAATCCCATTTTTTTTTCCAAAATTCGATCTTGAGCGAACTTACTTGATTTCTATTCACTGAATTTTGGATGAGCTAAACTTTTTATTTATATCCCTTTTATCTATCGTAAAGATTTGAAAAAAGAATCGTCACATGGAATTCTATTCTCCTTCATTTCTTCACATATTAATAACTAAAATCAATGATAAAGCATCTGGGAATAAACGATTTATTTCTATTAATAGACCTGCTAAAGAACCAAACCATAGAGTACTTATCACAGGTACCACAGAGAGATAACTCTGTGGGAGTTAGCCGCCCCCATGAATGGTATAAATACTATGTTTGCTTTTTTGCTTTAACGTCAGTGGCATATTTTTATGCGGGTCTTAGCAAAAAGGGATTGAGTTATTTCGAGAAATATATTAAGCCAACTCCAATCCTTTTACCAATTAATATTCTAGAAGATTTCACAAAACCTTTATCTCTGAGTTTTCGACTTTTTGGAAATATATACTTGCTCTGCTATTAATACTTTCCATTTCAACACATGACTATACCCCAAGTTATAGAACTCTGCGTTCGCTATCCCGATCATGACTTTCCTACCCCCATAGGAAAAGTCAAGGTTTAAGGCTTTGGGCGAGGAGGGACTCGAACCCCCGACACCGTGGTTCGTAGCCACGTGCTCTAATCCTTCTGAGCTACAGGCCCCACCCCGTCTCCACTGGATCTGTTCCCG